AGGGAAAGGAAAAAACAAAGGATGAATTCCATTTTCAATTTACAGAGACAGGCTATAACAATAACCCATTTTATGATTATGAGGATTCTTATCTGACTATGAATGGGAATCAAGAAAATTCGAAATTAAAAGATAAAAAAGCTGCTGAAACAAAGGAACTCTTCCATTTTGAAAAACCTCTTGCAACTATTCTTTTCGATTATAAACGATGGAATCGCCCATTTCGTTACATAAAAAATAATCGATTTAACAAAGCTGTACGAAAAGAAATCTCTCAATATTTCTTTGAGGCATGCAAAAATGATGGAAAACAAAGAATATCTTTTACATACTTACCCAGTTTGTCAACTTTTTGGGAAATGATACAAAGAAAGCTATCTCTGTCCACACTAGATAAAACTTCCTCTAATGAGTTTGACAAGCATTGGGTTTATACGAACAACAAAAAACGAAATAATTTAAACAAGGAGTTTCGAAATCGAATTGAAGCTCTAGACAAGGAATTTCTTTTTCTGAATATACTCGACATAAAAACGAGATTTTGTAATGACGATACTAAAAGTAAATATTTGCCAAAAATGTATGATCCCCTCTTGAAGGGGGCCTATCGCGGAAGAATCAAAGAAATGTTTTTACCCTCTAAAACTTCGATAGAAAATTTAATAAAGACAGTTGGTATAAATCGGATTCATAGTATTCTTACTGATTACCAAGAATTTGAACAGAAAGGGGGTCCGTTTGTACCTTTAGCTGGTGAATTTGATATCGAACAAAAATCAAACTTAACTTTGAAAAGTCTTTCTTTATTTTCAGATCAAGAACAAAAGAAAATAGATTTGAAAAAAGAAAATAACAATTTTAAATTAGAAAAAAATAACCTAATACAAAAATTAAAAAAATAGATACATATGATAGATAGAAGAAAAGATAAGAAGAGATGCGCCCACCACCTAAATATTTAATAGCTTCTCCTACAAAGAAAGTAATAAGACCAAACCCATTCGTAATTCCATCAATTACCCGTCGATCAAAAAAATGAATCAATTCAGCGGATTTTCTTATTCCTCCAGTTAAAGACATTGTATAAAAGGAATCTATATAAGCACTATTATATGACCAATTATATATGGCATTTAGAATTTTGTCCCAAAAGAGTCTCTTAGGGCCGCTTTTCATTTTAAGAACTGAATTAATTAAATCAAAATTTAGTAAAGACGAATAGGACGATTTATATAAAAAGGCCGCTATAAATAGTCCTAAAGAGGCTATACTGACTGAAAAAACCACATCTTTAAAAAATTCGTACCAATCCATCGAATTATTCAATTTTTGAGGCAAAAGATTTATCGACGGAGTTAACCATTTAGATAATATATCTAAATCCACTCCTTCTTCACTTAAAGGAATTCCTATAGCCCCAACGAACAAAGTAAATAGACATAACACAAGTAGAGGGAATAACATAGTATTATCTGATTCATAAGGATAAGAATAAAAATTTTCATTCTCAAAATGAACAATAGTAATAAAGTGGCGTGTCACATTTCTAGCAGGATCATCAATTGGGTATATCTTTTTTGAAAAAAAAGAAGAACGTTCCTTATTAGTCATTGTTAATAAACTCAAATTTGTATTTTTGTTAATTCCTTTAGAAACTCCCTTACCCCATAGAGATAGTGAATAGAAAGGAATTTTTTGTTTACCAATGTAATTTTGAATCTGAACACCTAAATGACCTTCAAAAGTAAGTAAATAGATACGAAACATATAAAATGCGGTTAATCCCGCGGTAACCCAAGCTATTATTGCGAAACTGTTTGAATATAACCAACTATCAGTAAGAATTTCATCTTTGGACCAAAAACAAGCTAGCGGTGGAATACCACAAATAGAAAGTGTACCTACTAAAAAAGTGCTTTTGGTAATTGGTACATGTTTTGTTAAACCTCCCATAAGAGCCATATTTTGACTTTTATGGGGAGAATACCCAACAACTTTTTCCATTGAGTGAATAATAGATCCGGATCCTAAAAATAATAAGGCTTTGGAATAGGCATGAGTAATCAAATGAAATAAAGCACTTCGATAAGACCCCATACCCAGAGCTAGCATCATATAACCCAATTGAGACATTGTGGAATAGGCTAAACCTCTCTTAATGTCTTTTTGAGCAAGAGCTAAAGTAGCTCCTAATAATACTGTTATTATTCCTACTAAGGAAATGAAATCCATTATGTAAGGTATAACTATAAAAAGAGGAAGAAGCCGGGCTACAAGAAAAATTCCCGCTGCTACCATGGTAGCAGCATGTATAAGAGCGGAAATAGGAGTGGGCCCCTCCATGGCGTCGGGTAACCATACATGAAGGGGAAATTGTGCAGATTTAGCAACGGCACCGGCAAATAATAGAACAGCACACAAAGTAACAAATAAAAAATTAACTTCATTATCCACAATCAAGTTATTGAATATTTCGAATAAATCCCGAAATTCGAAACTACCCGTTATCCAAAAAAAACCCAAAATTCCTAATAATAAACCAAAATCCCCTATACGATTGGTTACAAAAGCTTTTTGGCAAGCATTTGCTGCAAGAGGTCGTGTAAACCAAAATCCTATTAATAGATAGGAACACACCCCAACCAATTCCCAAAAAATATAAATTTGTATCAAATTAGAACTAGTAACTAATCCTAACATGGAAGTACTGAAAAAACTCATATAAGCAAAAAATCTCAAATACCCTTGATCATGAGCCATATAATTATCACTATAAATAAGAACCAGAATTCCAACAGTAGTGATTAATATTGACATAATAGAAGTAAGTGGATCGATCAAATAGCCGAAGTCTAAAGAAAAATCATTAACAATGACCCAGGACCAGACATATTGATAGATAGAATTTCCATTTATTTGCTGAATAGATACATTGATTGAAAAAAGCATGACTATACTTAACAATAAAACACTCTGAAAAGACCACATACGACGAAGATTTTTTGTTGACGTTGGAAAAAGAAGAAGTCCGACTCCTATTAATATAGGAATTAAAAGTGGAATCAAAGGTATGATCCACCCATAGTGATATGTATGTTGCATAAAAGTTTTTTAATTATTAATTTCTTAATTAATATTAATAGTTTTAATAGTTTTGATTCACCCTATCTCGCTTCTTTGAAAGGGATCAATAAAAGTCAAGATATGGACTAAGTTAAAGGTTAAACTAACTTAACTATAATTTTAATATAATTAAATTTTATATGTTCTAAGTTTTTGCTAAATCCTTCAAATATTCAAACCAAGAGGTTACATTTGGTCAAATGATATGAAAGCTATAAATTTATAATCTTAAAAATTCAAAATACTTTTTATCCAGCTTTAATCACTTAATAACAAAAATATTTTCATTAAGAAAAAATTGGGTTCTTATCTTAAATCCTTTTTGTGGGGTATTTTATTACATCTAAATAAAATGTAAAATGATGAAAATAAAAATGGAAGGGTATTTTACTTTTTTATTCCTTTTTTTTAGAGAGGGTAAAGTTTAGCTTAAAGCTTAACTAATTCAATTTGTATGACACAGCGGGTTCTATAGATATAGACAGATATAGACTTGAATGATAAATAATACCAACTAAAGGTACCAATGAAGACAAACCTTTTTGGGGCTATTTTATGTAATAAATATTTGATGAAATAAAAAATATCAAAAAAATAAAATAACATCTCTTACAAATATTTTTCTTTTTTAGTATTTACTACTAGTAATATTTAGTAATATTTTTTATTATGTTATTTTTATTGATTCAATTTGCACATATCTTTCGTAACTAGACTAAGTAATTGGTTTTGAACAATAGATGTCTTTCACATCCAGCTATAACAATAAGGAATCCTTTTTAAAATATTAAATGGCAGTTCCAAAAAAGCGTACTTCGACATCAAAAAAGCGTATTCGTAAAAATATTTGGAAAAAGGGTGGATATTGGACAGCGTTAAAAGCTTTTTCATTAGGGAAATCCCTGTTTACCGGGAATTCTAAAAGTTTTTTTGTACAGCAAACAACTAAGTAATAAAGGTTGGAAAAATCGGAATACACTCAAAAAATCAACCCCCACCCTTATTTTTTTGATTAGCCAATTAAAAAAAATATTAATAATTAATACTTGTTTTAGTGACAAACTAATAAAGACAAGATAAAAGATTTACCTTTCTTTGTCTCAGTTCGAAGATGGGGAGGCTTTTTTCCCCATCGACATATTTGATACAGTTCCAATATAGAATAATCAAAATTTTTATCTCTTTTTCTATCTGCTTTCTAGTTTATTTATGTTCATTGATAAAATACATTTTTTGAATTCTATCTCTTGATTCAGGGTATAACCTTCTAATTTCAAGAGCTCAAGCATAAAAATCTACGAAAATCCTAAAACCTTAAACTAAAATAACGAACCCTCAACTTGTTCTTTGAATAAATTTTTATTCAGCAATGTAAACTTTTCTGAAAAAAAGTATACTGCATTTAGTTATTCAATCTCGACTATTTTTTAGTCCTAGGCTATTATAAGTTCAAGACAAGCCGCTATGGTGAAATTGGTAGACACGCTGCTCTTAGGAAGCAGTGCTAGAGCATCTCGGTTCGAGTCCGAGTAGCGGCATGGCACCTTCTAAAAAAGATAAATAGATCGTATAATAAATTCAACTCCCGATTTCAATTTAAGAGACTCTTCTTTTCTTTTTTAAGATTTTTTATGATATTTGCAACCTTAGAACATATATTAACTCATATTTCCTTTTCAATCGTTTCAATCAGACTTACAATTTGGCTGATAAGCTTTTTTTTAGAAGATGAAATCGTACAACTAAACGATTCGTCCGAAAGGGGAATGAGAGTTACCTTTTTTTGTCTAACAGGATTATTAGTTACGCGTTGGTTTTATTCGGGACATTTTCCACTAAATGATTTATCAGAATCATTAATCTTTCTTTCGTGGAGTTTCTCGCTTATTCATATAGTTCCTTTTTTAAAAAAAAAGAAAAATTATTTAAGCACAATAACCGGTTCAAGTGTTCTGTTGACTCAAGGCTTTGTTACTTCAGGTCTTTTAACTGAAATAGACCAATCCTCAATATTAGTACCTGCTCTTCAATCGGAGTGGTTAATAATGCACGTAACTATGATGATATTAAGCTATGCGTCTCTTTTATGTGGATCATTATTGTCAATAGCACTTCTAGTTATTACATTGAGAAAAAACAGAACAAGTTTTTGTAAAAGTGATCTTTTATTATTATTAAATGAATATTTTTTCATTGGTGAAATCAAATACATGAATGAAAGAACGAATCTTTTGACAAATACTTCTTTTTTTTCTAATAAGAATTATTACAGGTGTCAATTGATTCAACAATTGGATTGTTGGAGTTATCGGGTTATTAGTCTAGGGTTTATATTTTTAACCATAGGTATTCTTTCAGGAGCAGTGTGGGCTAACGAAGCGTGGGGATCATATTGGAATTGGGACCCAAAAGAAACTTGGGCATTTATTACTTGGACCATATTCGCGATTTATTTACATACCCGAACAACTAGAAACACGCAGGGTTTCAACTCAGCAATTGTAGCGTTTATAGGCTTTCTTATAATTTGGATTTGTTATTTTGGGGTCAATTTATTAGGAATAGGGCTGCATAGTTATGGTTCATTTACATTAACATCTAACTGAATTGAAGAAAGGATCTTGTGAATCCAACCGAGTACGGCGTATATATACTAAAAACTTTATGGGAACCGTGTGAATAAAATATTTTATTCACACGGTTCGTGCTCATTGCCCATATGGGGTTAAAATTCATTTTGTTAAATTTTACTTAGAAATTGAGGAGAAAAGCTCTCTTTTTTCATTCTACAACTTTTTAACTACAAAATGAACGATTTAAAAATCATAGGCTTTGTGTTTTAGTTATCAAAACTATTTATAAAAAAAATTAGATAGAATAACTTCGACCTTGTCAACCGATAGTGAAAAAATGAAATCAGGGTACATACCAATACCTAGTATGGGTAAAAAGAGTGAAATCGAAACAAATAACTCTCGCGGCCCAGAATCACCAAAAGAACAATTTTGAATATTAAAAAACTTGTATCCATAGAAAATTTGTCGTAACATAGATAATGAATAAATAGGAGTTAATATCATTCCAATTGCCATTACAAAAGTAATTAGTATTTTTGGCATTAAAAGAAATTTTTGGCTGGTAATTATTCCAAAAAATACTATCAATTCCGCAATAAAACCACTCATACCCGGTAATGCAAGGGAAGCCATGGAAAAGCTACTGAACATTGTGAATATTTTTGGCATTCGGATAGCTATTCCGCCCATTTGGTCAAGGTAAACAAGGCGCAATCTATCATAAGTGGTACCTGCCAAGAAAAAAAGTGCAGCACCAATAAATCCATGCGATATTATTTGTAAAAGAGCTCCATTGAGTCCTGTATCGGTTATAGATCCGATGCCTATAATTATGAAACCCATATGAGATACGGAAGAATAGGCTATTCTTTTTTTTAAATTCCGTTGTCCAAGAGATGTTGAAGCTGCATAAATTATTTGGATTGTACCAATTATCACTAAACACGGCGAAAATAGAGAATGGGCGTGAGATAATAATTCCATATTGATCCGTACCAACCCATACGCTCCCATTTTTAATAAGATTCCGGCCAGAAGCATACAAGTACTGTAATGTGCTTCTCCGTGGGTATCTGGTAACCATGTGTGCAGGGGTATAATCGGCGATTTGACAGCAAAAGCAATAAAAAATCCAATATAGAATATTATTTCCAAGGCTATAGGATACGACTGATTGACTGATGTTTCAAAATTTAATGTTGGTTCATTGGAACCATACAAAGCGATACCCAAAAGTCCCATTAAGAGAAAAACGGAACCCCCTGCTGTGTACAAAATAAATTTTGTAGCCGAGTACAGGCGTTTTTTTCCTCCCCACATAGATAGAAGTATATAAACGGGAATTAATTCTAACTCCCACATGATGAAAAAAAGTAAAAGGTCCCGACAAGAAAATGATCCTATTTGACCACTGTACATTGCTAACATCAGGAAATGAAATAATCGAGAATCTCGAGTAACCGGCCAAGCCGCTAAAGTCGCTAAGGTAGTGATAAATCCCGTTAGTAAAATAAGTCCTATAGAAAGTCCGTCTATTCCTAATCGCCAATGGAAATCAAAAAAATGTATCCATTTATACCCCTCTGCTAGTTGGATTAATGGATTATCCATTTGGCAATGATAACAGAATGTATAAGTCGTTAGAAGTAGTTCAATGATACATATAAATATAGTATACTGACGGATGACCTTATTTCCTCTATGGGGAAGAAAAAAGATTAAGGAACCACCAAATATTGGCAAAATTACAATTGTTGTTAACCAAGTAAAAAAATTCGTGGTAAATACAAGATACACTTGGACCAGACAAACTCGTGCTCAAACTAGTTTGAGCACGAGTTTGTCGGTAAAAAAAATCAAATGGATTCAACTGGATTCAAGTAAAATTTTCTCGAATGTATCAATAAGCTAAACCCATACTGCGAGTTGTTTCATGAGATAAGTAAACTCGAACACTCAAGAACTCGGTTGGACAGGCGGATTCACATCTTTTACAACCAACGCAGTCTTCTGTTCTTGGAGCGGAAGCAATTTGTTTAGCCTTACACCCGTCCCATAGTATCATTTCTAATACATCGGTCGGGCAGGCTCGGACACATTGAGTACAGCCTATACACGTATCATAAATCTTTACTGAATGTGACATTGAATCTATACATTTTGAATGTAAGAAATTTTCGACCTAGTAAGCTTATAAATAAACCTTATATTTAGATACCAGACGAATCAACAAGTTATCAGAATTTTTCTAATCAATGTACTTCTGAATTGATTTATGACAAAGGTCCAAGATACTTTGATTTCTTAGGTTTTTGTAAACACTAGCATACCTTAATGTAGCAAACATAATAATTCGAATTACCTTCTGACTATTGGAATTAATATCTGGAATTAATATCGCTAATACTAATTATTCAATAAATTCGATTGGTTAATACGAGTCGATTTTCGGTTACGATAAATTAATGAAACAATAGCCAGTCCAATAGCGGCTTCAGCGGCTGCAATAGCTATAACAAAAATTGTGAAAATGTCCCCTTTTAATTGACGATTATCAAAAAAATTAGAAAATGTTACAAAATTGATATTAACTGCATTTAATATAAGTTCAAGACACATAAGAGCTCTAACCATATTTCGGCTTGTGATCAATCCATAGATTCCAATAGAAAATAAATAAGCACTCAACACAAGTATATGTTCTAGCATCATTAACCAACTCCTTATCAATCTTATTCAGTTCAATTTAAACACCAATTCAATCAAATCGATTGAATCACATATAACAAGTAGAGTAGTCGGTACGTGAATTGTTTATTTACTATTGACGGGCTACAACAATTGCACCTAGTAAAGCAACTAAAAGAATTATTGAAACAAGTTCAAATGGAAGAAAAAAATCTGTTGATAAATGAACCCCAAGTTGTTGATTATTAGTTATCAAATCTTGCTCTAGAATCTGGTTTGATCTTGTAGTCCAAATAATAGCGTCCCATGACATATCTAGAATAGTACTAATTAGTGAAATAAAAAGAGTTGTACAAACTATCGAAGTAATTGCATCACCAATATTCCAAAGATTTTCCTCTTTGGAATATTCTGAACCGTTCATGAACATGACAGCAAAAATGATTAAAACATTTATAGCTCCTACGTAAATGAGTAACTGCGCAGCAGCTACAAAGTAGGAGTTCAATAGGAGATAGAATAAGGATATACAAACAAGAACTAATCCCAACGAAAAAGCAGAATAAATTGGATTGAAAAGTAATACCACCCCTTGGCCTCCTAAAATTAGACCCGATCCTAGAAAAACTAAAAGAAAACCATGTATTGGTCCAGATAAATTCATTTTTTAAAATATATAAATTGACATATTTCATGACTTTATTGACCGTAGCAAGAAAAAAGAAGTGACTCCATTTTTTATGAAACTTCTTTTAAGTAAATGTAATATAAGTTGCTGTTGATAGTGTTATTGGAGTACTCTCATTTAATATCCTAAAGAAATATCTATTGTAAAAATTTTGAAAATCATTACTCTAATATAGAAAAGAAACAGATTTTCTATCCAGAAACTTTTAAACAACTAATTAAAAGTTTGGATTGATGAAATTATTCTTTTAGATCCAAACAAGACCTTGTTTATTTTTGAGTTTTTTTGAATCAATGAATCAAATCGAGGGTTTTATCCATTTTGTATTTTAGGTAAATTCGAAATTGTTCGAATTGTGTAATCCTCACTTACTGATGTCGGTAACCGACCCAACGAAATTTGATTGTAATTCAACTCGTGACGATCATAAGTAGAAAGTTCATATTCTTCAGTCATTGATAAACAATTTGTTGGACAATACTCAACACAATTACCACAAAATATACAGATTCCAAAATCAATACTGTAATTAAACAATCGTTTCTTTCGAATATCAGTTTCCAATTTCCAATCAACAACAGGTAGATCTATAGGACATACACGAACACATACTTCACAAGCAATGCATTTATCAAATTCAAAGTTGATTCGGCCTCGGAAACGCTCAGGTGTGATCAGCTTTTCGTAGGGATATTGAATAGTTATAGGTAAACGATTCGCATGAGATAAGGCAATCATGAAACCTTGACCAATGTACCTGGCAGCTCGTACTGTTTGTTGACCATAATTTATGAACTCAGTTACCATAGAAAACATGTCGTGAATATAGATAAATAAAATAATAAAGTTTTTATGCTTATTTCTTTCTCTTGTTTGAGACAAGTTGTGAATACAGAATATTGTAGTATTTTATAGTGAAAGAAGTTGGAACGAAGTTGTTAATAAGAGATTACCTAGAGAAATAGGTAAAAGAAATTTCCATCCAAGACTTAATAGTTGGTCCATTCTCAGCCTTGGTAAACTCCATCGTGTTGCAATAGGAATAAACAAGAACAAATAAGTTTTAGCTAATGTAATAAGTATACTGATTATTGTTCCAAAGACTTTACCCGCTTTATTAATGTCAAAAAGGTTATGAATGAATTCGTATGGGATAGAAAGATTCCAACCTCCTAAGTAAAGAACTATTACAAATAATGAAGAAACTAGTAGATTTAGATACGACGCAACGTAAAATAAACCAAATTTGATACCCGAATATTCTGTTTGATAACCCGCTACTAATTCTTCTTCTGCTTCTGGTAAATCAAAAGGTAATCTCTCACACTCGGCCAGAGACGAACTTAGAAAAATGCTAAACCCTATGGGTTGACGCCATAAATTCCACCCCAAAAAACCATATTTTGATTGGGCTTCAACTATATCAACTGTACTTGGACTGTTAGATAATCATAGTCGACGATTACACCAATGTTCCCATCGCTATTACAGAACCGTACATGAGATTTTCACCTCATACGGCTCCTCAGAGGTCATAAATAAATTTAAGGTAAAGGTATCTCGCTATTATTTATCTTGATATTTTTGGGAGGATACTTCTTCTAAGGTTAAGGTTCTGAATTATACCAACGAAATTCTGTTTGCTCTACTTATAATATATTTCATTAATATATTTCATTTAATATTTAAATTGAATATATTTTAAAAACGCTTCTGAATTGATCTTATCTTTTTTTACTTATAAAAATTTCATTTTTTTGTTGATCAATAATCTAATTTTTGAATAAAAAACTATTTAGAATATTTTTATAACAATTTATAACAAATAGTGCATAGATATTTCAACCTATTTTTTTTTTTCAATTTACGAAAAAGAATTAGACCTTAGATTCTAATTCCGAACTCATGACAGGAGTTCTCTCTTTAGAACTAAAATATATATACTACTATGAAAAAGAATCAAAAAAAGACCCTTCCTTTTTTTGTTTTTGCAATTATTCTTTTTTATTCCGTTCCTATTCTCCTTTCTTCATAACTCATAAAAGCATAAAAGGTGGTTTAACTTTAACTAAAATAAAAGATTATCTCGTTCGTGATAGTTATTTACTTAATTAGTGAATAGGAGCATACTTTGGATCGGAATTGTGGGGAATACTTCTTCAGTGTTTCTACCAACCTAAAGCCCCAATTTAATTTCTTTTTATATACAGAAATACCCTTTTGGGTAACGTACCAAATCTATATCTATATTAATATGACCAACTATTTACGAACCCTTTGTGTATTTTTGTCTTCCTAATCATCCACTCATTTTTGTTCAACCTACCCTTATGTTAATAGACCTGTTGTAATAGATAATAAAATAAAAATCCCGTGGAGTTGGTCTTTTGAACCCGCTTCAAGTCATCATGCCTAAGTAGCGAATCTTGGGGTAAACAGTTTCTACTGCTTATGTTTAATTAATCCTTGTACGTAGGAAATGAGACTTAACCTTTTTTACTGCAAATTTTTAAGCCGTTTTCGTTCACCCATATAACTATCTGCTTTAAGCCATCAACCAAAATAATGAATACAAAAATGAAAAATGTACATTTAACCTTTTTCTTAAGCTTAAGAAAAAAAAAAAAAAAAAATAGAGAGGAAATTTTGTGTCTCAGCGAATCACACGTAGAGATATTGATAATACACACAGAGTTAATGGTATTTCATAACTAATTGATTGAGCAGTAGCTCTTAGACCACCTAAAAAGGAATATTTATTATTTGAGCCATATCCCGACATAAGAAGTCCAACAGGAGCAACGCTTGAAATGGCAATCCATAAAAAAACGCCAATAGTAAGATCCGATAGAACAAGGTGATAGCCGAAAGGAATTACTGAATAACTTAACAAAACAGATATGACTGCTATGGATGGTCCGATACTGAATAAACGGGCATCTCCTCTAGATGGAAGAAGATTTTCTTTGAAAAGTAGTTTTACACCATCTGCTAGAGCTTGAAGAATTCCTAAAGGGCCAGCGTATTCAGGTCCAATACGTTGTTGTATCCCTGCAGATATTTCTCTTTCTAACCAAACAATCACGAGTACACCTATTGTGATTCCTAATACAAGACCAAAAATAGGGACAAGTACCCATAGGATCCCATAGACCTCTTTTAAGGATTCCAATTTGGAAAAGGGATTAATAACTTGTATTTCAGTTGTATCCATTATCATTTTAATCATTTTAACGATCAACTTCTCCCATAATGATATCTATACTACCTAGTATTGTCATAATATCAGCCAATTTCATTCTTTTAACTAACTGAGGAAGAATTTGCAAATTGATAAATCCCGGCGGACGAATTTTCCATCTCCATGGAAAAACGCCTGGATCTCCTATCAAAAAAATTCCCAATTCGCCCTTTGGGGCTTCGACTCTAACATAAAGTTCTTGTTTAGACAATTCAAAGGCTGGAGAAGGTTTTTTACTAATAAAACGATATTCAAAATCATTCCATTCGGGATCTTTTACTCTATCAAAACGTCGGATTTCCAAATTTTCATATGGTCCCCCCGGAATTCCTTCCAGAGCCTGTTGTATAATTTTTATGGATTCTGTCATTTCGCCGATTCGTACTAAATAACGAGCTAATGAATCGCCCTCTTTTTGCCATTGAACTTCCCAATCCAATTCGTAGTAACACTCATAATTATCAACTTTACGAAGATCCCATTGTATTCCGGAAGCTCGTAGCATTGGCCCTGATAAACCCCAATTTAGTGCTTCTTCCCCGGCAACAACTCCTACGCCCTCAACTCGTTTTAAAAAAATAGGATTACGTGTAATAAGCTTTTGATATTCAGTAACTGCTGTTAAAAAGTAATCGCAAAAATCCAAACATTTATCTATCCATCCATAAGGAAGGTCAGCAGCTACTCCTCCGATACGAAAAAAATTATGCATCATTCGCATACCGGTAGCAGCTTCGAATAGGTCATATATCAATTCTCTTTCTCGAAAAATATAGAAGAAAGGCGTCTGTGCGCCAATATCTGCCATAAAGGGGCCAAGCCATAACAAATGGGAAGCTATCCGACTTAACTCCAACATAATGACTCGGATATAGCTAGCTCTTTTAGGTACTTGAATATTGCCTAATTGTTCAGGCCCGTTTACGGTTATTGCTTCTGTGAACATAGTAGCTAAATAATCCCATCGGGTTACATAGGGCAAATATTGTATAATTGTTCGATTTTCGGCAATTTTCTCCATCCCTCTGTGTAAATACCCTAATATGGGTTCACAGTCAATAACATCTTCACCATCTAGAGTAACGATGAGTCGAAGAACACCATGCATTGACGGGTGCTGAGGTCCCATATTGACTCTCATTAAGTCTTTTCTTGTAACTGGTACATTCATAAGTTTTTTAACGATTCATTCTTCCATGAATTGCTGAAAGTTAAAAGAAATTAATTAAAATTCAAAAATTTAACCAAATAAACTAAGTACTAAAAATAAAAGGCCGCGGCTTTTGCAATTAACGAGTTTTTATCTCTCGAATATTCAATTGACCAATTAATTGTTTATAACGTACTGTATTTTTTTTTGCTAAATAAGCCAACAGCCGTTGGCGTTTTCCCAATATTTTTCGTAAACCTCTCTGAGATAAATAGTCTTTTTTGTGCAGTTCCAAATGTGAAGTAAGTCTCTGGATCCTATTGGTCAACCAGAATACTTGAAATTCAACAGAACCTCTGTTTTCGTCTTCAGAAATGAGTGTATTTTTTAGCATAAAAAATTCTCCTTTCGCACCTTACAGATATGTATTTTACCAATGAGTAATAATAATGCTATTAATTTGAATGCAGTATATGTGTAAATTTCTTTATTAATATTAATTCCTACGTTTATCAATTCATATTAATCAATCCAGTTTTAAATTAAACTTAATTCAGATAGAGGAATCCGGAAATGAATAAGATTCTGTTAATGGATTTCTAGGTCTAATTGATACGTTCTTGGTTTTAGTATCTATATTTCTATTTGAATGGGATGTAAGACAGGTCATGTTTCAATCTGTTTCCTTTCATATACCCTTTCCTTTATCCTAGAGCATATATATGAAAAATGTACTATCAATGACTTTTCAACCATGGGTACATGCGCATCCTTAAAATACTGAAACGGCTACCATTAGTGGTATCAAACCAATAGCGATTCAGACAAGCTAAATCTTCTAATCGATAATTAGGCCAAAGAAAAAACTTTAAGTTAATTAATTCATTTTTATCTTTATCAGGATCTTTCTCTTTGCCCAACAGTTGGCTACAGTTGTTCTTGGTACAAAACGATGAAGGTATATCAACAAGATTCCTATTTTTAGTCTTTGAATTGAAACAAATTAGAATTCTGAATTCTCTACGACGTCTGGATGATAACATATTTTCAGGAACAAGTAAATCCAAATGATTTGTATCAACATATTCTTCTTTTCGGTATCCTTGATTAGTTTGCTGCTTATTTGTATGAACCAACGAGATGCCTAAGGTTTTATACATAAGAAATTGGCCATCATTTTTTACAGACAGACGGGCGGGTTCGATAACCAATACTCCCCTTTTGATCAATTCTACAAGACTTAAATTCTTCTGAATCAGCATTATATCCAAACTCATTTCTCTTCTTTGAATCGAAGATATAGTAATTTTTCTTGGATTTTTCAGTCTAAGTAAGAGACAATATATTTGGATATTATCGATCATTCTTTGATTTAAAGCATCGCCCCACCGTAATTGAAAAAGGAAATAACGTTTCAGAAAGAAATCTAGTTCTGCTTCTGTTTGACTTTTGTATTGTTTTTTCTTTTTACCCTTTTTTATCTTTGATACTGCATACTCTTCCTCAATCTGCTTTTCTTGTTTTCTTGGTAGAAAGGATCCCAGATTTCCTTGAATTTTTTGTACGTCTGATCTATGATCTACTCGTCTTGCGGCTGGTTCCTTTTCATTTTTATTTTTTATGTTTTTATCTTCACTAATAACATTTTGATTTCGATTTAAATTGCAAATAAATACTTTGCTTGGGATAACCCACGGTTTCATTTTATATAGATTATAAAGTAGTAGGAATTCTGGAAAGAACCAAAGTTTCAAACCGGAGATGGGATGATTTAGTATTTCTTCATTCATTCCCATCCAATCCAAAAAAGGGGTTTTTGGACTTTGAGAGTTTCTTTTCCAATTTGGATTTTTCAAAAGTGTAAGATAAAAAAGGCCATTTTTATCACTTATTTGAGAATTCTTACTATCAATTTTATTATTTTGATTACTCCTCATATTGATATTAACCCAAGTCTCAATATCAACTTTTTTTATAAGATAAAAATTGATAATTTTCCAATTCAAATATTTTCTATCATAATTGTTTTTTCTATATCTAATATCCCTTATTCCCAGATAATGATTGATAGGAGTATTTTCTAATCTATCAAAAGGATTGTGTTTATGTGTGTTAGAATTAGAAAAAAAATCTGGGTTTTTATTTACCTTTCGTTCAAAGGGTGATTCAGAAATAAATGAGTTTCCCCTATTTTCATAATTAATATATTTATATGACAAAAAATCATATCTCGAGTTTTTTTGAAAATTATCTTTTTGATTCAATATCAATAATAAATATACTTCGGAATCTTTTTGTTTTTTGGAATGAATTAATGGATCCTTTTCATAGAAATTCCATTTGTCATTTTTATTTGGAACCTTATTATGTTGCTTAACTCTATTTCGCCATTTTGCTGATATCAATTTAGACCACCTAATTGGAGATAAATCATATTGATAATGTTCTTTTAACCACCCTTTCCATTGATCCATTGCATAATTGGTAATTTTCTTATGACTTAATTCAGAATGAATTAGTCCTTGTCTTTCGAAAAAGTGTTTTATTTCAGTCTTAAGAAAAGAATACGTCCCGCGGCAGTGAAAAAGAGACCTTAATTTATAGAAGTTAAGGTTAATAGCTTGGGTTTGTGATAATTTATAAAATACATATGCTTGAGACAAATAGGATAAGTCACAAAAAAGATGTGAATTTGTCTTATTGGTAATATTAGCATAGGATAAGTCACAAAAAAGATGTGAATTTGTCTTATTGGTAATATTAGCAATTGATTTTTTTATAGTCGAAATAAAGTAAATTGTATTGTGGTTTTTTTTATTAATTCTTTCATAATTTCTTTCATTAATGTCCGTATTCGTAAATTTTTTTTTTGATTCAATAAAAGATTGTGTATTAAGTCTGGGAATATTAATGATAAATAAAAGAATCTCTATGTATATTTTTTCGACAAAAATTTTTATAAAAGAATCCAATTTCGAGATTAATCGGTCATTTTGTTTTTTTAATATTTTCCAAATCGTTTTGCAAAATTCTAATCTCTCAGTATTATAACTATAACTTATTTTGTTAGGACTAATATTGATTCCCAGGGTTATTTTTGTTTTCGCTTTTGTAATTCTTTCTATTTGATTTCTGATTGTGCTTGTTCTATCAGTCATATTCTTCTTTTTTTTTTCTGTTATTGAAGAATTTGTCCAATGTGGAAATTGAATTTGACTAAAGGATTCAGGAATTATCTCATTGCTGATTATAGAATCTTTTTTAGTTGTACTTTCATTTGAATCATATACTTTTCTTAATCCCAATAATATAATTGGATTTACTTTGGAAAGTTCTTTTATTAGTCTTTTTATAAATAAAAAATTTTCGACAAACCATCTTTGCGTTTTTTTTGCAATTGTTAAAAAAAAAATAGTTTTTTCCTTTAAAACTTTTAGAGATAGAAAATATACCTTTTTGTATTTTACAAGTTTTGTTTCTAGTTCCCTAATACCAGGCTTAAAAAAGTCAAAAAAGGAAGATATCTTTCGGGGAGAACCAAAAGGGAGGTTAGTTTCCATTCCCCAAACTGTTAAAAAATAAAAGGATGCTTTTTGTTTTTTCTTTAAATGTCTATTAGAAAATCGTAGTTTAGATCTGTGCCAAGGTTTCAGACAAAAAGGAAATAGGATTTTTATCTGAATACCATCTGTCAACCAATTTTTTGGAAATTCGGTTTCTGATAATTGAACACCATTATAGGTACATTTAATATGCATTTCTCGGTTCCATTCCCGTAGATCTTCAGACCATTCGGGAAATTGAAATAATAGGATACGTCCAATATTTTTGACTATTATGTAAAAAGGTAAAAAAATATATTTTCTAAGAATCGATTGGGTTATTAACATCAAACCTCTTATTGCTTGAGCAAATGGGATAGTATCCCAGGTTTCGGCTATCTCTATCCGTGCTTGTTCTTTTCTTTTGTTATCCTCTTTTTTGTTTTTCTCTTCCTTTTTTTTTTCGTCTTCTGTATACTCCAAAATTTCAAA